ATCTTTCCTTGCTACAGCTGATAAAAATCGTTACTTTGGACGATGCATATGTAGAAAGCCTTTTTTTCTAGTATTTACTAGACGATTTGATCTCTTTTTCCTTCTTTCTATAGTGAAGATAGTCGCACGTAATGACAGATCACGGCCATATTATTAAAAGCTTGTGGTAAAAATGGATTTCGTTCTAGTGCCCGGAAATAATATTCCAAAGCTTTTGTATGCTCTCCGTTGCTTGTGTGTATAAGACCTATGTTATAGAGTATATAACTTCTATCATAGGGATCAATTTCTGGTCGCGTAGCTTCATAATAATTCTGTAAAGCTTCTGCATAATTTCCTTCGGATTGAGCCGACATCCGTTACGGTCGTTCATTCTTGTAAAAGAATCTCCGTTACAGAACCGTACGTGAGATTTTCATCTCATACGGCTCCTCCCTTCTGTGCATAGTACTAAAGGTAATAATTCATGTAATCAAAATTTAACTATTCTCATTATGAACTGACAGGAGCTGGTATTTTTACAAGAAATTTCTAACCAGCCTTCCCACAAGAGGTTTTTTCTTACCACCAATCGTATTAGTGATAGATAGAAATGGTAACTCCAACAATTTCTTTGTACTCAACGCTTACGATTTCCAGGAATTAGTCACTTCAACGGTCTTTGATGGTTATACGGGTACCCAAAGCACGAATGAGATGGATCTTAGTTTTCCCAACCATTCTTGTTAGTCCCGATACCGATAAGGAAAAGGGTTATTTATAACAAAGTTTTCGTGTTGTTGATTCCTAGGTGTAGTGCTTTTTCCACAATGCCACCTATGGATACTAATTAAGTAGGATTGACCTCCAATAAAGAACCTATAGATGTAACCTTTCGCTCAATACTAAAATCGATAATTGAAGCATCTAAGGCTGCATCAATCGAGGATACACGACAGAAGGAATTGCTCTATCTCTAAACTTCACCTTCACCAAGCGTAGGTTTCTTTCACTAATTTGTTTTTTTATATTCCTAACTACGTTCTTTTTCTCGTAAAACTGAGGGGTAAAAAAACAAGAAAAGAATCAAATCGCACCATCTCCGTAATAGGTAAATGCCTTTTTTTCTCCTGAAGTTGTCGGAATTATTCGTAATAAGGTATTGGCTACAATTGAGGAGGTCTTATCAATAAAATTTCCATTTATTCGAGATCTAGGCATAATTATCAATTCATTCTATAATTATTTTCATTCCCCTTCGGGGAAAACGATCCCACAAAAAAAGGAATTGTACAGTACAAAATAACATAAAAACAGACTAATTGGAAAAACGTGGAGCACAAATTGTCCTCCCTTTTGACAAAGATGAAATGAAATAGTTGAATCAGATTATATTTCATTCCAATTTAGTAGTATACTATTACTATTTCATCTAAGTTTAATAACCAAGTTTCCTATGTATTGATTTTGATAACTCGATAAGTTTTTATTTGGTTATAAAAAGAAAAAAGAATTGAATAATCATTCCATGATAAAAAAATAAGGTAACCATCCTTTATTTTAATTATTTTAATTTTATTTTGTTTGCATAACGTATATGTGCCACGCCATACAGTTGAAATCAAAAAATGAATCGGACAATTTATGAATTTTGAATAGATCATGGGGTAGCTAATGAAAGAAGTTGCTGTTGATAAATATGAAATTAAAAAAAACTTTTCTTCCTATGGAACCACCAGGCGGTCATACCTGTACTACAATTAAGATGAATGGCTCGCTACTTAATTCGGTTTTTGGTCAAGAATAAGATTCCGTAGGAGGGATGGCTGAGTGGTTCAAGGCGTAGCATTGGAACTGCTATGTGAACTTTTGTTTACCGAGGGTTCGAATCCCTCTCTCTCCTTTTCTTTTCATTTATCAACGTTACGTATCAAATCAAATAATAATTGATATCATTATTCTAACAGTCCTTATTTGATAGAGATTCTCTATCCCTAATTAGAGCCTGTGATACGTAAAATACAAATAGAGATATTGTATTGATATTGAAAAGAAGAAAAAGAATCCTATTTATTGTCGATCCATTTTTGATATGTGAATGAGACAAGGTACTCTATTTACTTCAGAGAAGGGGGTAAAAATTGTATGAACCTTGCTTTTTTTATTTTCGTTAGAATCAAGTTTGACGGGAATAATATTCTACGACCAACAACTCATTTATTTTCAAACCGATCGATTTATTATCTATGATTTGATTTACAAATCCTTTATATTGTAAGGAATCAATAGTCAAATGGTTTGGCAATTCCCCGCGGGGGGATGAAACAAGATAATTTTGAATCAGAGCTTTCGATCTTTCTTTATCCTTCGTAGTAATAATATCTCGGGGTTTGCAACGATAACTTGGTATATCTACTATACGACCATTAACTAAAATATGTCTATGGTTAACTAATTGTCTGGCTCCAGGAATGGTCGAAGCCATACCTAATCGAAAAAGGATGTTATCCAAACGCATCTCGAGTAGTTGTAGTAAAACCTGACCTGTTGACCCTTTGGCTTTTCCAGCAATATGCACATATTTAAGTAATTGTCGCTCTGCCAGACCATAATGAAAACGCAATTTCTGTTTCTCTTCTAAACGAATACGATATTGTGATCTTTTTCCCGAACGCAATTGGGTTTGAAGATAACTTCCGGATCTGGGGCTTTTACTAGTTAGTCCCGGTAAAGACCCCAGACGGCGTATTTTTTTGAAACGAGGTCCTCGGTAACGAGACATATAAATAAAGGCTCCCTTTTTGATTCACTTTCATTTGAAAAAAAAAAATTATAATTAGAATATTAATAATTATAATATTATATAAATCTAAAATTAAAATATAAAAAAATATTATAAAATATATAAAATAAATTCAGACTGAACTAAAGGATCAGCAAAGCAAAACACAATCTACTGAAGTATTACAAAGCAGAATGAAATAAATTTTATCAATATTTTTATTTTTTGTATATATAATATAGTGAAGTTCAAGCGAAGGCTACCTTTTCAAATTTCTTCTGTAAAGATATAGTTAACTTTTTTTATTCATAGCTATAGCTGCAAGTTACCATGACATAATAACTCGACATTTAGAGAAAGCGAGAGTAGATATTTTCAATCATGCAAAGAAAAAGAGCCGGCTATCGGAATCGAACCGATGACCATCGCATTACAAATGCGATGCTCTAACCTCTGAGCTAAGCGGGCGGATATAAGATCAATAGTGTATAGGAAACTCTCGGATCTTAGCTATTACCTGGTGATTCTTCTTTTTTTTTTTTCATTTATTGATTATTTAAATTTCTTCTCTATTTCTATTCTTATTTATTCTATTTATAGTTATTAGTTATAGATTTTAGATTCTATATTCTAAAATAGAAAATAAAAATCTTTAGATTCTTTATATTTAGATATTATATCTAGATATATAAATAGAAATTCAATTCCATATTCATATTATCCTATTAATCAAATTATCATATTAGAATTTCTAATTAAAAATTTTTAAAATAAAATAATTCTAAATATTAAATAATAGAAAATCTAAAAAAATCGAATTTCGAATGAAATTCTTACTATTTTGAATATGATATGATTAATATGAAGATGAATATGAAATAAAGATGGATATGAAATCAATACAATAAATAATAAATACAATCTTAAATTAAATCTTCACTTCAATAATATTAATATGATTATTTTATGATAATTAAAATCATATTATAAATAATTCATTTATTCTCATTCTAATGGTGTAACTAAAAAACTATACTATAAATCTAAATCTAAATTTCACATAAAGAAACTATCTATATCCTAATAGATAAATAGTGAAAAACTAAATAGAATCATATTCTATTGATTTCTATTCGAATAATGTAAATCCATGACTAAAACTGATAGAAACTTGTATTCTATCATTATACACAAGAGGACGAATTGTTAAAAAAAAAAAAATAAATAAATATCGAGCGTTCTACTATTTTTAATTCCGCTATAAAAAAGAAGGGGGAGTCAAGGCATAGAAAGGCATAGATATATGTGGGATATATTTATCTATATTGAATTGCGGATACATCAATGATAGAATAATTTCGGATTGAAACAAATAGGGTTCATCCAATAGAGATGAAATGATAGAATGGAAGACGGCCAAAAAAATAAAATAGCAGCATACACTTTTTCGATACAAGAATCCTTACCTAATGAATTCAACAGTTCCAAGATCAATGAAAGAGGTGTATGGAATTACAATTAGATCCTTGTATCATATCAAATATCAAAGCAAAGGGGGATATGGCGAAATTGGTAGACGCTACGGACTTGATTGGATTGAGCCTTGGTATGGAAACCTTGCTAAGTGGTAACTTCCAAATTCAGAGAAACCCTGGAACTAAAAATGGGCAATCCTGAGCCAAATCTTTATAAAAAATGTAAAATTTGAATAAAAAGGGATAGGTGCAGAGACTCAATGGAAGCTGTTCTAACGAATGAAATTGACTACGTTACGTTAGTAGCAAAAATCCTTATATCAAATGATAGAAATGACAGTAAAGGATAAGCTTATATACCTAATACATACTGACATAGGAAAGATTAATCACAACCCTCTATTTCGATATTTAGATTCATTCTATATTAATTAGAATGATAGAGATCAAATAATCATTCTAAAGATCAAAAAATCTATGAAAAAAGGAAGAGTTATTCTGAATCCATTCCCATTTTCCAATTGAAGTTTAAATTGAAATAGAATTCGAATATTCATTGATCAAATGATTAATTCCAGAGTTTCATAGATCTTTTGAAAATTAATCGGACGAGAATAAAGAGAGAGTCCCATTTTACATGTCAATACCGACAACAATGAAATTTATAGTAAGAGGAAAATCCGTCGACTTTAAAAATCGTGAGGGTTCAAGTCCCTCTATCCCCAAGAAAAGCCCATTTTACCTCCTCTTATTTCTTTATCTTCTTTTTTTTTTTCATCAATGGTTCAGTTCAACCAAAATTCAATATCTTTCTCATTTCATTCACTCTGTTCTTTCACAAACGGATCCGAATAGAAATCCTCGTTTCTTCTTCCAATCCAATTTCATTTGTATAGATTCAAGGAATCCCCGTTATTGAGTCATTCACAGTCCATATCATTATCCTTACATTTACAATACAAAGAAAGTCTTCTTTTTGTTTTGAAGATCTAAGAAATTGAGGAGCTAGGTACAATTTGTTAAGACTTTTTTAGTTCTTTTCATTGACATAGATACAAGTACTCCGCTAGGATGATGCACAGGAAATGGTCGGGATAGCTCAGTTGGTAGAGCAGAGGACTGAAAATCCTCGTGTCACCAGTTCAAATCTGGTTCCTGACACGTGAATAATGTATCGGATAAATATTAATACCTCATACAAATGAAATTCATTGATACGGATCGGGATACATATTCTTTACTTTCCTTTTCATTTTTATTTTTTCCTCTCTGTTCATACTTTGATCTTATTGAAATTTTAAATAGGATGTTAAATTTTCGTATATATCTCAAATTTCATAAAAAAATTAGATAAAAAGATTCAGATTGAAAGGATAAGAATATAAAGGATGTTTTTCAGACACAGTACAAATCAACCCCAATTCCTTTCATTTTTCATTTCTGCATTTCGTCTCTTCCGTCTTTTTTTTTTTCATATTTTTTTTTTTCTCACTCTTGCTCAATTTCCGGCGCCCCCCCCTAAGTGATGTGCGCGATACAAAGTTCATGGTACAGAACTCTTTTAAGTCATCCTAGTTTTTCTGCTCATACAAAATGTATATGATATCTTTCCAATTGGGGAATATCAATGAGAACCTCTTTTTTTAGCCACCCTCATATGAATTAAAGTCCAGTTACTCTGTTTCATCTAGAAGGGAATGTAAAAATGTTCTTTGATTGAAATGAAATCTGGAGTCGTGTCGTATAAGTACTTATCATTCAAAGAGCATCTTGTATTTCATAGAAATTGGGAGTGGAGCAATATAGTCTTTACGTAAGGACCAGCCTATCCAATTTTCAGGCATCAAGATACGTTTAAGGCGAGGATGATTCTCATAAGAAATTCCCAACATATCATAAGATTCCCGTTCCTGAAAATCCGTACTTCTCCAAATCCAGAAAACGGACGGGGTTCGAGAATTACTCCTGGGGGCAAATACTTTTATGCATACCTCCTCTGGTTTATCTATACCATAACGTATTTTCGTAAGGTGATACACACTAGCTAAAAATCCGTCTGGTGCTACATCATAGGCACACGAGCGTAAATAATTGTAACCATATACCATATACATATAAAATGACAGCAATTGAGTCCCAATCTTTGGTTTTTTTTTGTAAAGTCTCTATTCTTCGGCAATCAAAGCCTAAAGATCTATGAACTAGCTCATGCTTGACTAGTCAATCATATAAACGAATTTGCATCTCCTTCATCTCTACCACATTTTTCTTTGTATCAATACTTCACATTGACAATGAAATTGTTAAAGACTGACCCGCTCTTTCTTATTCTGCACAAAGGAACCCTGCCTGATTAACTAATTCGTAAGAAGATACTGACCCTTTGGACTTTAAATCTTTTTCAAATTAAAATCTAAAAGGTATCTCTGAAGTAGATGGTAATTGATAGAGTAATCCTTGATTATAATTTCCAGTATTTAGTACTGTGTCGAAGGTAAACCTTGTGATTAGTAGTAAAACATCGATTCTCCTGTTGATACACAGTTCTATCTTCAACTTCAAAGATTTTTTGAGATATCTTCTTACGAAGTTTCGTTATAACATCTATAAAAGAATCTTCTTTATAGTAAAGAAAAAATTATAAAGAAATTCAAGAAAATTTAAAATAATAATCATTAAGAATTCAATATCAATAGAATATGATAATATTATTACTATATTTTTATTAGTATAACTATAATAGTATAGTTATATTTAATTTTTAATTTTATGGAATCATGAACGTTCGGCATAATATAGGATCCCTCTAATAATCTTCTCCTAATAGTCTAATAGAAAGAATCACACATTATCGAGCAATTCGACAGACCAAATTCCCAAACCCGCTCAACTCTTAGAATATAGAAGGAGGAGCCTTGATGGATGTAGGGCTAATTAATTAGCCCTACATTATCTTTGAAACAAATTTAAAATTGAAAGAATCTAAGAATCTATTAGGTTTGTTGTTCAGCCAAAAACTGATTATCCACAAATACTCAAGATCAAGAAAAGAATAGGTCCTAGATCCATGCGACTTAGGATTGGATTTGCTTGGGTCAGGTTGAAGTCTTTAGACAGTATTCTTTCATGATTTTAATTTCATAAATTGACTGGGTTTGGGTATACCAAACCCCAAAAAAGTGTATAAATAACTCTTTGATCATGGGCAATAAAAGAGGAAAAAGTAATTCATTCATGAAAATGGATAAAGAAATATGGTTATTT